TTGTCTCGTTCTATTTCAGAATATCCATTCACACGAAACTGATCTGCTTCTTTTTCTACTTTCCGTAAGCGAGCCCGGGCTTTTTCTAGCTGTTCAACAGCCCTTCCGCGCAGTTCTTCGGAATTTCGAATAGTATTCACGATTCGCAGTTTTCGATTATCTAATAAATCACTTAATGAAAGTAGATTATCTTTCTATTCATTTCAAAAATTTTATGATCCCTTCCCGAACCAAACTTGAACCTTTCAATTCATTTGGCTCTCACGCCCAACTACTTAAAATTTTTTATGGTTAATTGCCATATCTTTTTTGAATGTAATGATGTAATGAACCTATCCTCTACTCTTTGTTCATATTCGAACACAATTGGAATTGGAAATGAATCAATAATCCAAGGCCAGAATATAATTTTTGGAGGACTCTTCTGACCAAACAAAAAATATGTAATTGTCAGCAAAGTTGTTTTTTTTCAAATCAAAAATAAATTTTTTATTTTATATTTATAAATAGGTCATCACCTCAGCATTTGCCATTTAAACAAAAATGTAATAACAAAAAGAAAAAGGATGAACCTTTTCCCAATACCAATAAAAGTGTCAAATCTTTTTATCGATATGAGTGTTATATATCGATAAATTTAGAACTATTCCTTGTAAATGGAAAATCGTTTACGTATTAACATAGTGGTAGAAAGAGTACCATGCTGTGGCTGAACTTCAAACGGTTTAGCTTTAACCATGTTAATAGTTCCACATTGTTGGGTGCTAGAGAATCAAAGTATATATTTTTTTTACCAACAAATCGCGAAATGCTATGGTTCTTCCATATGATTATATGTATATGATTTTAAAATTTATTCAGATTCAGAAGTAATTCGCGAGATCATGCACCTTTTTTTACGAGTTATACCGAAAAGCAGTGCAGCTGGTTGAATCCAGTCTATTCTTGAAATAAACAACTCGCACACACTCCCTTTCCAAAAAAGATCAATACCCCAATCACTACACTTAGATTTATTGGATTTGTTGCTAAAATATCGGTATTAAATCCGAAACTCCCGGCAGATGGCCAGTGACCCGGGGAAACGAAAGAATCGGTTACATTTTTCATAGGATCTCCTCTTATAGACTAAAAGAACAAAATTTTTGTTGTATTATACTTGACCTATTTCCTATTTATAAATCGAAAATAGATTGAAAATATATTCCATTTAACAATGTATTTTTTTTTTCAATTTAGATTTCCAATAAGAATAAGACTTATTCGAATAGAATTAGGTACGGGGTTTTCGTGTAAATTGCGAAATACCCCATCTGTTGCACCATTCCTAAGGAGCTTTCGTTGGACTAAGAAGGGGAAGGAAGAAAGCGAGTCGGTAACACTAATTCCTCATCCTCAAATCAGCCCTTCCCCCCCGTTTTTCTTACCAAAGAAGTAATTTATAATTTAATTGTAGGAGCGTAATCTTGGTATAATGCGAATAGGCAAGCAGACAAGCGTCAAGTCCAAAGAAAAAAATACGTATTTTTTTCGTATTAGGATTAAACGAAAGGATTCGCAAATAAAAGAGCTAATGCTACAACCAACCCATAAATTGTTAAAGCTTCCATAAAAGCCAAACTAAGCAATAAAGTACCTCGTATTTTACCCTCTGCTTCGGGCTGTCTAGCAATACCTTCTACAGCTTGGCCTGCCGCAGTGCCTTGACCAACTCCCGGTCCAATAGAAGCAAGCCCTACAGCCAGTCCAGCAGCAATAACGGAAGCGGCAGAAATAAGTGGATTCATGATATGATAAGTTCCTTGCACAAAAAAAAGAAATGGTTAATGATACAATCAACGAATAAATTATGACTTAATTATTCCATAGACTAAGATTCAGCCAGTCGAAGTCAGTAAGAACTCCGAATTGAAATACTAATATTCCAGCAGAGCATCAGAAAGGCTTTCTCTGTTTTAGTTCCTATTTGTTAAGTCTTTCCTGAATCTATACAACTTGAGTTTATCATTTCCTTGTTTCTAACCATTCTTTGAATTCTTCGACCCTTTCTTTATTTTTTTGTTTATTCATTCTCATAAGGAAAAAAACAAAAAAAATAAAAAAAGACTTCTCTATTAATTAATTATTTAAATTTAATTAATATTAATTTTTAATTTAATTAATATTAATTTAATTAATATTAATAATGAATTAATTAAAGTAGGGCTTAATACTTATTAGTTCATATATAACTAGTCAATATTTAATATCCAATATACATGTCTTTCTTCCATAACGTAAACCCAGTATTCTGCCTTAAATTAAATTGGATTCTAGAATCTTTTAGCCATTCGATTCCATATACCTAGCTCGGCCTTTCTATACTAAATACTAACCACCCACCCATCCAAACCCCTTTGCTATTACTTTCTATTACTATAGAATACAAGTATGTTCCATTCTCTTGAAACATATATTTACTTTTTCTAAGAAAAAAGACTCTTTCAAAACTGAATTAATGATGACCCTCCATGGATTCGCCTATATAAGCTGCGGCTAAAGTTGCAAAAATAAGAGCCTGAATGCCACTTGTAAATAATCCAAGAAACATGACAGGTATAGGAACTACTAAAGGTACTAAAGAAACAAGAACAACAACGACTAATTCATCGGCTAATATATTTCCGAAAAGTCGAAAACTGAGGGATAGAGGTTTTGTGAAATCTTCTAATATGTTAATAGGTAAAAGAATTGGAGTTGGTTGAATGTATTTACTAAAATAACTCAAACCCTTTTTTGCAAGACCCGCATAGAAATACGCTACTGACGTGAGTAAAGCTAAAGCTACAGTCGTATTTATATCATTCGTAGGTGCGGCTAACTCCCCATGAGGTAACTGTATTATTTTCCAAGGTAAAAGAGCCCCTGACCAATTAGAAACAAAAATAAATAGAAACATAGTTCCAATAAAGGGAACCCAAGGACGATATTCTTCTCCAATCTGAGTTTTGCTCACGTCTCGAATAAATTCAAGGACATATTCAAAGAAATTCTGACCGTCAGTCGGAATGGTTTGTGGATTCTGAACAGCTACGGTGGCTGAGCTTAATAAGATAGCAATTACAACCCAAGAAGTAATAAGTACTTGGCCGTGGACTTGGAAACCACCTATTTGCCAATAGAAATGTTGGCCGACTTCTACACCGGATATATCATATAATCCCTTTAGTGTATTGATTGAACATGATAGAACGTTCATATTGTCCTCTGACAGAAATATAACCTTAAAAAAATATTATTTTGATTCAACCATTGCTTTCTCGACTTGTCTACCGCAATCGTATATAATACCAACTAATCACACCAAACCCCCAGTTATTTGTATACCGTTTTTTATTTTTTATATTCAGGAATACTAACCGAGTCTACTCTATTTAATTCGAATTCAATTATAGAGTTCACTAAAGTCATGCTTTTTTATGAATTTTTATTATGAATCAAGGATTTCTTATATAGCTAGAACGACCTTCACAAATTGCGACTACTAATTTGGTGAGAATTAATCGGATTGAAGCTATAGCGTCATCGTTCGCCGGAATCGAAATATCCGCAAGATCGGGGTCACAATTTGTATCGATTAAACAAATCGTTGGAATTCCCAAAGTAATACATTCTCGAAGGGCTGTATATTCTTCTTGCTGATCAACGATGATTACAATATCCGGTAACCCTGTCATATATTTAATCCCACCCAGATATGTTTGCAAGTGAGATAATTGTCTCTTCAACATGGCTGCATCTCTCTTCGGAAGACAGGCCAGTCTTCCCGCCTTTTGTTCCATTCTCAAGTCTCTGAACTTATGAAGTCTCGTTTCTGTGGTGGACCAATTCGTTAACATACCCCCAAGCCATTTTTTATTAACATAATGACACCGAGCCCTTATTGCAGCCCATGCTACTAAATCAGCTGCTTTATTTTTTGTCCCAACAATTAAAAATTGTTTTCCTTTACTTGCTGAATCAAAAAGTAAATCACAAGCTTCTGATAAAAAACGAGCAGTTCTAGTAAGATTTGTAATATGAATACCTTTACGCTTTGCAGAGATATAAGGCGACATTCTAGGATTCCATTTCCTAGTACCATGGCCAAAATGAACTCCCGCTTCCATCATCTCTTCCAAATTTATGTTCCAATATCTTCTTGTCATTTCTACTCACACTTTCTCTTTTTTTTTAAGAGATGAGGTATCCCGAAATAAAAAATTGTTCCGACGGAACCTTCTCTTCGGCGTCGAATTGGCCATTGATACACAATTCAAACCATTAATTCCTTTCTATTCTTAATTAATTCTTAATTAAAAAAATACCCATAAGAAATACATAACAGATAAATAGGAAGAATCCGTTCTTAAATTAGCTAAACTAGAGTTTTGGTGTATCATTGATATTTTGTTTTACCACAAGAATGAAATAATTCTTTGTGGTAAAACAAAATATCGTCCATTTCCTCCTCGAATCGGTTCTTCTTTTTGTTTTTCAAAGGAATGTTCTTATGTTTCCTTGAACGGTGTACTAATCCTTTGAATCCGGTCCCAACGGGTATCATTCCCCCCAGAACCACGTTTTCTTTTAGGCCTTTCAACCAATCGATACGGCCCCGGAGAGCCGCTTTTGCTAAAACCCGAGCAGTTTCTTGAAAACTAGCTTCGGATATAAAACTTTGAGTATTCAAAGAAGCTCTCGTTATTCCCAACAAGACAGCTCGGTAAGAGATCGCCTCTTCCAAAGCACGTCCTGTTCGTTCCGCCCGCAACAATCCAACCAGCTCCCCCGGTAAAAAAACATTAGACATTCCATCTTCTGAAACCAAGACTTTTGATGTTATTTGACGTACAATAATTTCTATATGCCTATTGTGGATCTGTACACCTTGGGATCGATAAACCTTTTGGATCTTATTAACCAAAGAGATACGACTTTGCGCTATAGTTAGCTCAGCGCCAATCAGGAATCCCCACGGAAGCCCAAGAAGTCCTGTTATACGCTCATTCCAAGCACCAATCCTCCTTTCGAGATTTATCGATATTGACTCAAGCGAACGAACTTCTAAGACTTGTTCCACCTTTGGAAGGCCTTGCGTTATATCACCAGACCTCGATTTTTCATATATAAATGTAACTACTGTATCTCCTTCATAAACGATTTCTCCATAATGGCCATGAACTGTTGCTCCTGGGGTGGCCAAATAGGGCTTTGCTGCTCTTATTACTACAGAGTCAACGTGAACAATTAGAACTTGACCCGCCTTTAAGTGTGGCCCTTTTTTGGCTATACATACATTTTCACAAAGAAATTGTCCAAGACTTATTTTTGTAGGGGTCTCTTCACAATAATTTGGATGAAGACAATACCAATTCAATTTGAACGGATTCAAAATAATGCTACTTACTGGATCGGGATTATAAATATTCCTATTTTCGTCGACTAAATAATATTTCATTACTCGAAAAGGTTGTTTTAAATTGTTAAGTTGCAAATAGTTAGTTACCAAGATCGGATTATTAGTTATTAAGCGGTAAAATGAAGAAAAATTTGCAATTTGAAGGGCTGTTCCAAAAGGGCCCGGCGAATTCCTAATTTGAATTATAGGCTCGGGTTCTTTGTAAGATTTAAGACCCTTGAATGGACCCATTCGAAAACAATTGGAGGATGACAAAATAAGAAAAGATTGGCATTCCTTCGTTCTATTCAACAACGTACGAACAGTTTCGTGGTTTTGGCTAAATGATTGTTGAAGCCTTGCTTTTGAGTAAATGGAAAAAAATGGATTCATACGATCTAATCCATTATCAGAAAGCAATCCTGAACCTGACGGATCATTTCGTTTTCCGGCATACGAAATAGTGGATTTCACTAAATCGAGTCTTAGGAAATTTCGAATCATACCATTTGTCTTTACTTCAACAAAGGAGGCGCGCGCCTCTTCTACAGAAGAACTTTTTTTTTCTTGGTCCCAATTCAATACTAAACAAGTCCGAACTAATTGAATACTTGTGTCAGAAATTCCCCGAATAGGCTTGGCATTTCCATAAAGTATATAATTGACAACTCGAAGTTGCACCTTATCCCTTTCCTGCAACAGATCCTGAGGAAAAAGCGTTGATAAACTTATACCGTCCGTTATTTCATATGTGACTACGGGTCGAACCAAAACAAAAGACCTTTTCTTAGTAGGTGTGATTCGTTGGACATAGATCCAATTTTTAAATTTTTCCGATTCCTTGGAATTTGTTTGTCCCCTTCCCGGCGGTATCAAAATACCCCTGTGTCGGGATATTTTATCTGTTTTTCCGGGAAAATGGATATTTCCCGAAAAGATTTTTAGTTCAATCTTTTTTTTTTTCTTCTCTACTCGGACCAATCCGCCTACCCGGCTTCTTGTATTTAAAGTGATTTGTGTATCTACTCCAATGATACTATTGTTCCGTACCATTATGGAAGAAGTTCGTGGTAAAATATGTACTTCCTCAGGAATGAAAAAAAAACGATCTACTTGCATTTGGTATTTTGCTCTAAGTTCTTTGATTCCTCGATATTCAATCAAACCCTCTTTTTTTATGATTGAATGCGCCTCTATAGTCCCATATTTTGTAATTCCCGAACTCTCTCTTCGGTATCTAGGATCATCAAAAAAAGCAAGAATACTATTTCTACGGAAACTACCGTTTATGGGTATTTCAATCGAGATACCTGCTGAAGGGGGCATTAACTCTTTCTCGCGTTCTTGAATCGGTTGAAATGGAATGATGAATCTATTTCTTCGCCTCTTTGCCAATAAATCGGAATTTTTGGCAGAATATATGAGATTAGAATGACAAGTTCTTACGATTCGATTAAGTTCCGAATAATCACGAATCCTATCCCCTTTGTTACTAGAAGGATCCGAACTCAAAAATGGGTGGATCGTGTGAGCATTGCTAACTGAAGAGTTCGAAATAGACCTTTGTTCGACAGAAATAAAATGAGCGTTCGTTTGATCTTGATCCTTGTGGAGCGAACGCGGGGACACCGCGGGTTTGTGTGGACTTCCTGCTAATACCCATAAATGACTTGTTTTTGGTAAGAGATGCACATTACCATATGTAAATTCAGGTGCATGGTCCACATCGGTACTCCAGTGCATTTCTCCCTCTGAGTCAGAATAAATATGTTTTCGAACCTTTTCTTTAAAATTCAAGGTGGATGCTCCCGCGCGAATTTCAGCAATCACTTGTTCTGATTCTACATATTGATCATTTTGAACTAAAATAAAACTTTTTGGTGGAATATTCACATTATGTATAATATCTTCACTCTCAATAGTGACAGCCAAGTCTATATAACATAGAAAGGCAGGATGGCCGTGACGTGTACGTGTGGGATGAACCAAATCCTCATTGAATCTTATTTTTCCATTAGAAGAGGCCCGTACATGTTCTGCAGTACCCCCCGTGAATACTCCGCCTGTATGAAAAGTTCTTA